GGAAGCTCAACTCCAGACCGAGTTAGGGGAGCTCAATCCATACCACTATGAAAGAGTTGTACTTTTTGTGTTTATATACTTCTTATAAAGTCAACTCTACTGCAGCGGCGGGGACTGGAGGGAAAGAAGAGAAGTTATAACACTAGATGCATTAGATAGAAAGTCATTCTTGTGCCCTAGCTCTTTTTCTCTTTATACTTCCCGTAGGGCTGTAAGAGTGTTGTTATGTGTTGCCGGTAATCCGTAAGAAGCTTCTATCTCTTGAGCTAGCTATTGGCAATCTCTCTTTTTCATTTCTAATATCCAACCCACGCTCCTCAAACATGAACAACTCTTTGCCAGATTTCCTCATAACTGCTTGGGATTCCTTAATGAGAAACCCAGAGATTGTACTCGCGCCTTTTGTTTTGGTAGTGTCGGTGTGGAGAATTGTCCGCCTGCGGGACATTAGTGTCGAAAATGTGGATTCTCGTTTGAATGATACTGTATGTAAGACAGTAATCGAACATATATCAAAAAAGATTGCCGCCTTACTTGATCAAGAGCACCTTATCTTACCGCACGGGGTACATCCTGCGGACATCGTGGAGAGGATGGTTGCCCATGACCCCCATAATCTGGTCTTCCTTTCTCAACTGTACAACAGTTTATCCGAGTTTGGGGTACAAAGTGCATTTTTCCAACAAGCAGTGGCGATTGCACGGGGGGGTCGCATCCGGCTATAAACCGAACTACCTACATATCATCTTATTCAGAAGAATCAGACCCTTGTAGTTCTATCAATCTATAAGCTTGCAATATTCGATATAGACTCTATTTTGAATTTAGAAAACCCAGAAGATCAGAAGCAGGGGGAATCTCAGGATTCTTCTGACTGGAAGCCTTCACTCGCTTCAAGCGAACCGCCCCGTCCTCCCCTTCCTGAAAGCACTTCCCTTTATTAAAGAGGAAATAGGCTTCTAGGGCCTCCTTTAGCTCCTATTGAGATTGCTCCACGGGATCGAAGCTTCCTTGGCCGTGTGGAACATGGATTAGCGTCATGTCATTCCTACAAGCGATCCCCCATCCAGGATTGGAAGAAGTGCTATATGAGGACTTCGAGATCAAATAGAATATGTTTCTTTCCATTCCTCGTGAGCCACTTATTTCTCCGAAACAAGAGATCAAAGGGATCCTCTTCCTTTTTCCTAATAAGTCGACGGCGTTACACCATTGGGATACTTCGAATAAACTGGAGTACATATAGGATACACCGGTGCTAAAACCTTTTCTCAAGATATCTTCCAAACTGTTGGGGTCCTTGCTCCGGATGTTGTTCTCCTGGTGTGAAACCAGCTGGTTCCGCAATTTTAGAATTCTGCTGATCCCAAGTAGTCCATCTCCATCATTGCATATGGCAATATAGAAAGTAAAGAGGAAAAGGCATGACCAGAAGAATTGTGTGAAATAAGTGAATTTATCCAGTTGAGGCATCTTTCTTTCGAACTAAGTATTCCCTCCAGACAGAAAGAGAGTCCTTCCTGTACGAGTAGTGAAGAAGTATAGAGAACTTTTTTGGTTGTTGACCGACGGAAAGCATGGGAGAAAAGAACTTCTTCTGTGCATCAATCACACCCGGCAAGACGAATCTCTTTTTCTTTCTATACGCAATTTCGGAAAAAGGGCTCTATACATATAGAGAGGCGCAAAGAACAGATGTGCCAATTATTACTATTATTGGGATAAGAAGATAAAGATTGCCTCTATCAATGACTTTTGAATAAGGCTACGCTCCTCTCACATTCGTTCGAGTGGCTTCGCTCCTTCAACCCTTTTCAACTACCCCAGGTTCGAGCGGTTCAAGCCTATGTGACCAATGCACTTATGCTGCCTTCACTCAAAAGAAAACACTTTCAAAGAAGCTCGGGGCGAGAGGGTATCGGTAAAGAAGAAAAAACCACTGTTTAGTTTAGATCCGATTTGAGTGGGAATGGCCCTTTTTCTAGTTGGAGAGATGCTTGGAATAGCCTAGTTGCGTACCCAAAGGAATCGCCCTTAGTATTAAGGTTTTTAAGTTTTAGCACCAGGTTACTTTCTTTCTAATTGGGAGCGAAGGCACTTCCGGGCTTAGCTCCGCAGATCTTTCTCGGGAAGACGACGGTGCTATTTCATCTGTTGGTCGTTTAGTTAGGCCATTTGCAATAGCAAGTTTAGTAAAGGCATGCCTTACTTAAGGCTCACTCGCTACCCTAAGCCCTACAGTTCCTTCGCTTACCGCCTAATCTTAATCTATTGCCCTGCCTCCAAGAGAATCAATGGCACCAACCGATTCAATGGCAGCTAGTTCCAGGGAAGCTGCTTCAATGGAAGTTGGATTGCCCTCCTTTGAGTGTGAGTTCAATTGGATGAATCTGTCAAGTAAAGGTCAACGTACGTAGCAGCAAGCATGGTGCATTGCCTATTTCTCGCTCGGGAGCCAAAACAAAACGAACACGCCTGCTACCTACTGTACTGGACCCTCGACCGGGCATTCTACCTTTGTCGAATCGGAACCAATACCACTGCGCTCGAACAGTTGAGCGGCCGCCGGCCAGCAACTTCCGTGCACAGATATAGATTCATTCTTCATACCTGGTCCAGCCTCACAACCCTTCGCGGGTTGGTAAGAAGTCAGTCTTGTTTGGTAAGACGGAATTAGGCAAAGAAAAAAGAGTGCTCGACCGGAACAACGGCCAACAAAGACCGTAATTACATAGATAACTGCTCCTCACCTTCTCCGTCTTTAAGGCGAACCGTATGGCGGCTGGAAAGAAAGACGACTTCACCTTCTCGTAGATGGTGTCAGTGAGAGCCATTTTAGTATCCCCCGTTGACCTTCTTTTGTAGATAGAATCTTCAATGAGTGGAAACAAGCAACCTTACTAATAAAGGTGTTGAGTAAGGCCGGCTTTCTTCGCATGCTTGAGCGCATCTTTCTCATATCGATCAAGGCTTTCCTTGAGTTTTCAATAAGGTTAGCGTTAGCTAGCCCGTTTTTTGCAGGAGTGCTAACGCGCACCCTTACGTTTTCTTCGCTTGCTCTGCAGTACGAGCCTCATACAGAGCCGCGCCCCTTTCATATGATGAGAAGAAGAGGGGCTGAAGGCGGCTTTGCTATCTAAGCGAAGGGGCCGCCCTCTTTTCCGCACCAATCCTTATTTACTACTACATATTTTTTGGGGTGTATAGCTCAGTTGGTAGAGCATTGGGCTTTTAACCTAATGGTCGCAGGTTCAAGTCCTGCTATACCCAAACCTACCTTACTATACTATGAGTAAGGATGCGTAGTAGCGTTCAAAGATCGCTCTTTGGCCTTTCCTTTAGACGCGCTTCGGCGGCGGATAGCAGCATGGGCAAAGCACTCTGCTGCGGCGAGCAGCCGGTTCTTATTGCATTCATCAAGATAGTCTTTCTCGCTCCTGAACTCTGCGGCGAGTTCAGCCACCACCCCCGGGCCTGAGCTCTGCTCGAGCGTAGTCAGCCAGCTTCGTGACTTTGCTTAGCTTCCAGCGTTGCAAAGGGATAACCTTTCAATATCTAGGCGCCCTAGAAGGAGGGGTCCCGCGGGCTTCTTCCCCGAAGGTCAAGCCGTAGTCCCTGTCCCTGGGAGAAGTGGAAGGAGTTAGGAGGAGGGAGCGCCCTTTGCCCTAATAAATAGGCGGCTTCGCCCTCAAGTCGTCAATAAAATAGAGAAAATATGTGATCATGACAGTACACTGATGCATAGGTCTTGTCTTCTTTACGGCCTTTTGATCATGATGCATCATGAACGCGCCAATATGTGATCGGGGTGAGCGGTGGTTAGATATAGGGGCGGCTTTGTCGGCTTGGATTGGAAGGAAGGGCTTCGCTTTCCGATCGCTTTTTGAGGTCGGTTTGGATGAGCGTGGGCAAGTTCGGGATTCGCTATCGCTTTCGGCTTGGAGCGGCCCACCCCCCCTGTCACTTAAAGGGAAAGCAAGAGAAAGAGAAGGGGCCTGCTGGAAACCCTCGCCTTCGGCTCCATACTGATTAGGCCGGCCATAAAGGGACATCGCGACTATCCTTTCTGGTAATACCGGGCTTTATATGATCCTGATCAGTAAATTGAAAGATTCCGGATCCTTATGTGCTTTTTTTGTTATACTAGTGGCGGCAGATCTATTAGTAAACAGGAGCCACTATCGCTCACCCGGCTGGATTGGATGTAAATCTGACGGATGGATAGGCGTAGCAGAAAAGATGGGGTCAATTACGAGAGGAAGGCGGAGGAAAAAAGACGAGAGAGCAACCCCCAGGAGGCTCGGCAGCTACCACGGCCGTAAGAACGACTCGAAAGACGGGCCCCCGCCCCGATAGTAGCGATAAAATATTTCGGAATAAAAATCGTAGCGTGGTAGCATACAATGGTTGCTTTTCTATGCCGTTCCATTCATACGAACCCAAGCCGATCCTATATTAGGCGTAGGACCCAACTCCGTTCCTTTCACAGGTGACTCCGACTCCTAGGGTGAGGTTTGTTTTTATCCCAAGCTCTTTCTTTTTTTTTTTAACTAAACTCCGTTTTAGTTGGCCTCCTTCGACCCAACTCCGAACCCCTTGCCTGGCCTCGGAAAGACCTGAGCCTTCCGGTTTATTGCTATATAAAAGCTTTCCAACCAAGCCGAGATGTTCGCCTCGATGCGGTAGATAAGTGGATAGGTTCGCGATAGGAGGACTGTCCCTTCACTTGCATGGGATCGCGAAGCCGCTCCAATCCACTAGAAAAAACCACATTATTAGACTACAAAAATGTTGTAGCATTTATTGAGCGAAGCCGCTCTGCAATAGTGAAGGAGCGGCTTGTCTGTCTCATGGCAGGCAATTTCCTTTTTGCTGTCTACTTTATAAGATAAGCTACTTTTTGCATGCGCTCTACTGTATCTGCCGCAGGTCTTATCAGCTTATATACTAAGCGAAGCCGCCTTCGGCCCTTAGCTCTCATCAAAGCCGCCCTCGCCCCT